CAGAACTTTTCATCTAATGAGAAGTAGAGAAAGACCAGTCCGGGGGACAAATCAATAGGAAATGTTACTTCTATTATGCCATTGGATGCGAACTATCGGGATTTTCCCATCATAGAATAAAGAGTATTGTGCGCTCTCACGAATGCGTGGATGGCGGCTCTGTTTTGGATACTCTAACCGATCCGGCAGTACGATCCACAAAATGCTATTCTCGGTATAGCGAACGCGTTCTGATTCACTTGGATACTGCGCTGAACAAACCACATCTTTCGTAGAGAGGTGGTAATGCCAAGATCTTCATCGATCGGAACTACGGCTGCCACTCCTACAGGATCGGGATACTTTGATTACGTATTCGTTGAAGTAGGATCGCTAGTGGGATAGTCCAGTGGTACTCCTTGCCTCTGTTGCGTTGCCCAAGAAAGCCTTTCAGGATCAAGAAAAGTGATCTAAAATGGACTTTCCATACCCATATGGGTAATCAGTCAAGAGGGGTCAAAAAGTATCGTTATAACGAAGATAGATGGCCGTAGAATGGATTTGTGCTTTCTTAGTTCATCCAATTATATTATGGACTAAGGTATACTCAAGAATGTCACTCTCACCTTCAAGTGCTCTGACATCAATCAATGGATTGTTTGTGTTTTACGGCTAAACCGGGAGATGCACAGATTCCTCAAGGCATTGTTTTTCTACGAGCAGTAAGAGTCTAAGAAAGGACAACTGCTATTGAATGCGCTGTTGTTGTTGAGTGAATAACCGGTCTTGTCGTATCAGCGTTCTCAATTGAATCGACTGAAACCTGGCTAAAAAGAGACTCCTTATCTATGTTACTCTTTCCTATCTTTGGCTTATGAGAGACTTCAGGTTTGGGAGAGACACTGTCTTGCCTTTGCCCGTGTTCCTATTAGACTTGAGGAAAGACTCGCTTGGACTAGAAAACCACTGGGGACTACTACTCTTAATGTTACCCCTACACTGATCCCATATATGATATGGCTCGGAATTAGCCTACGCCATCGAAAGATAAACTGGCTCTTACACAATAAAAGACAATAACGCTCCGTGGTAAACTCTTTCCCATCCAAGGAGGAAGAAGATTTATTGAATTCCCGAAAGGATCGAGACAGATTTATAGATTTTTCACATCTGGCACATCAGTCAGGTTGTGACTCAAATAACAAGGATCTCCAATCAGATAGAAAGTATGGCTTGAGGTATCCCTCTACTAGGGAATTGCCCTTAGGATTTGCCACATCCAAGGATGTATAAGGAATAGAAGAAGGTCGCACAGAGAAGGTTGGCTTAGAAGTCGCTGTTCGCTTCGGCCGAGGAGACTGCGTATACATCGATTCTTCACCCGAGGAAGATTCTTTCTCTGCTTAGAGGGTTTAGGATACAGAGGATAGACCTAAGATTCGTCGCTGACGTGAAAGAAAGAATCAATCCAACCTTGAGGGAAAGAAAGTAAAAGGACAAAGGAGAGGGAGAATAGAAGAATACAGCTATATCCCCGACCGGAGAAGTAGAGGAGTCAACCAAGGATTGGTTGGTCTTGCACAATAACTGATTCTAGCTATTCTTCTTCAATTTCAATAAGAGTTGGTGAGTGACTCTAAAATCAGAAGCTCCTGGGGGACCAACGATTCTTTCTTTCGACGCGAACTCACTCGCTTGAGGCGGACTCAATCACTCTTTTTGGTTGGAGGATCATTCGTTCTTCACTCTCTTGCTATTACCCGAAGGGAGCGCAGCAACCGAGGTGCATATTATCATATAGAAAGAGGCGAGGCGTAGCGATTCGTACTACCGGAAAAGTTTCGCTAACCGGCAGGCAATAGAATCAGCCGATAGGGGCAAGCAAGCGCAGCGAATCACATAAATAAGCCCCTACCCGCCAGCGCGCCGCGGATAGATAGGGCGTGCGAAGCGCGAAGGGGAAGGATAGAGCCCAACTCATTAATATCTGGAGGGAAGAATCCGAGGGTAGCCTGATGATTAAGGGACAGGGACACTGTCAACAGGGTATGGTTTTTTTTATCACCCCCGGATGACGCACACTGCTTTAAATAAAGCGCAGTGAATAATGCGCCAGACCGCCTAACCAGTTGAACCGTTCTCTTATAGAACGGGTAAGCCGCAAAAGAATGTTCCTTGCTTCCAGCTATCCTCATGAGTAATATTTGCTGCAATCAGTCTCGATAAGAAGCTCTCTTTTCCTTTAGTAAGTAGTAGAGGGAAGGAATTGATTTTCTTTCTTCCCTCAGCGAGTGGAGTTTCTTTCATATCTTATTATTCCTTTTGGTATGGTAAGGTGAAATTGCCTATTGTATTACGTCCGTGATGAGTCTTCGATTCGTTAGGAGTCTTTAAATGGGCAAGCTTATTTCCTGGAACACAAACAAGATTTTTCTTTTGGTTGTTCTTGTGGCGTCGTCTCTGGGCCTTACCATAATACCCTTTCTAACGGTGATGAGCTGGGTTCGCTACCCATATACGGATCATATACTCCTTTTTTGGCTCATTGTAGAGAGGGACAGGCCACCAGGTGGATTTTCTGGGTAGGCGTGCTCGGGAAAGACATACCCAAAATGGATATGCTCTTATCCCTAGGGATATATGCTGACCCTGGCTTCTTATCCCTAAAGGGGGGACCTATGGTATAGGGTATTTTGATAACGAGAGTAGCCAGAGGCTTATAAAGAAGGATATGAGACAAAGCCCGCTAGAGGAAAGAAGAAGGGGCAGGCATAACCCTAAGACTCCTCTTTCTTCTCCAGTGAAGTCACCTTATTTGTATAGGGGAGGTCTTAGATAGAACAACGAGAAAACAGTCTTAACCCGTAGGTAGGGTAGGACAGTTCAGTCCAGTCCTGATCAGTCCCTATCCTCCGTATATGAGATGAGAGCTGAAGACCGAGTAAAAGGGCTGGCTAGAATTTGCTCGTTAGCTCGTAAGATGCAAGCGGAGCCGCTTCGATTGGCTCAGACAGAAAGAACGAGTATAATGACTATAATAAAAAATAAATAGATTAGGCAGAGCCCTGTATTCCCATTTCCGCTTTTTCGCTTCGCTAAAAGTAGTCGGTCCCTCTCAATTACGGCAATTATTTATATCGATTGCATCGAGCCTCCCCTTTCTCCTATTCGCCCACCAATTAGAAAAATTGGAAGTGGGAGTCTTGAATGGTTCCAAGAGAGTGAATCGATGGGACTGTTCATTCTGCTTCCAACCTTGGATCTGGGATTTCGAGTCCTTCGGACTTCCGGTGAGATGCCAGCTGGGTTGAGAAGAGAACAGAAGGCAATGTATCCGAAGGACAGGCAGAAAGGTTGGATGCTATTTATTTCCATTCGACACTCGACTTATTAGTTGGAGAGGAGACAGACAAAGAGTGGGAGGAATGGCATTGAACTCTTTCAAATAGAAAGAGTGTATGCTCACTCACAGGTCAGGGACTAGTACAGCAAAACAGGGGTTCTCAATTCCCACAGAGCAAGTGGGAAATCAAAAGACCAGCGAACTACAGACTTTCCGTAACACTCCTGTATGGTCTTTACTGCTAAGGTTCCTTGCCTATCCCCTCGAAGCAGCTCTATGGCTCGCTTCAGGTATTACACTCGCTAGAGTTAAATCAAGCTTTTGATCACATTCAGCCGCTGGTGAAAGTACTAACTTCCCTTGAGACTGATATTGGTTTAGCAGTTCAATTCCCTAGTGATCTCTTATCATCTTTCATCTTAGAGCTTTCACATCGAGAAGGCGGGCGCCTACAAAGAAAGACAATCCGCCCAGCAACGAAACTACTTGAACTTGACGAAAGAAAGTCAACCTATCCCCGTCAGTCGCGCTACCTCTTTTTCAAATCATTAATTCCACTCTTCTTTCTCGATGGGAAGAATAGGGTTGGTGTGGCGTAGCCAAGTCAATGGACTTTCCTTTCTTGCTTGAATTAACTTCCTAAACCTCTTCCTGCTCATTGACTATTGGGATAACTTGAATATGACTATGTTAAGGTTTCAGATAACCGCCTCCCTTTAGTGATTTCATACCTGTTGAAGGACCCACCCACGAGGCAGTAACTATAAGGTAGGAGTGAATCCCCGGGGATTTGTAATAGGAGCAATTCCGTAGCTACCTTTCAACATATACTTTTTATTTAAAGTATATCAAATCCTACGCAATCCCAAACTCCTAACATGCCTTTTTAACGCATCTCTAGAAATGAGTTTGGTCAAAGGGTCAGCAACCATTTCATAGGTGGAGATATACTTCATAACCAAATGAAGTGAAGTCGGGTGTCCATGTAAGTTTTTTTTTCTACCACGGAACTTGAGATCCTTTGCATAAGCTATTGCAGCCGTGTTATCAGAATAGATCACAACGGCTTTATCTATATGTTCCGGAATGTCCAAACTTTGCAAGAATCTCCTTAACCATATAGCCTCCATCACTGCAACTGAGCAGGCTACAAACTCTGATTCCATCATGGATAAGGATTTCCTTCTTTCTTACTACACCACGTAATGGCTCCTCCGCCAAGTATGAAGGTGTAGCCAGAAGTGGGTTTTCGTTCATCCCTATCAGCAGACCCATCTGAATCACTATATCCATAAAACTGAGATTTCCACCTTGGTAGCACAAAGCTAGTTTTTTGGTTCCGTTTTCGAAATTTCCTTTTTACTGCAGCTCAATGAGCACTTTCTGGATGACTCTGATATCGGCTAACCATCCCAACTGCGAAGCACATGTCGGGTCGAGTACACAACATAGCATACATCAGACCAGACTACCGACTGCGCTTGCTATACCTCCTGCAGTCCCTTGCTTTTCGCCACATTCAAGCTTAGGAAAGAAAGTCAAGATTGTATTGTCTCTAGGTACCAATAGACTGAAATGGGGCATTCTGCCCATCTAAGAGTCTATTCTAGCAAACCAAGGGAGACCCAAGCAGCTTATTTGTCCTAACAGGGATTCATTCGTGAAACCTGTTCTGGCATATGCCTCTTCCTTCTTTCTTAGATCGGATTCAACAGCTGTGGATTCTGTGCATCCTCAGTCTGTTCCCCGGATCCGGATAAATAGAAAAAAATCCTAAATAAGTCTAGCCCGCTGGTTTCCTGGGTGGATTGGTTTATTCAACTTTAATAGTGTTGAAAAACCTGGTTATTATGCTTGCTTTTCTCTCTATGGATTGCTTTGAGTCCTTTTCATTCGAAAAAAGTCCCCCCCTCCCCTACCGCGAATCGCTTTGCTTCTTCAATGAATGTGCTTGCTCGTCTGTCTGATGGAATTCCGTGCCCATGTTGTCTAAAGCTAAAAGAAGAGTTTGCCACTTAGGTTCCGCTTAGGGGACTCAGGTTTACCTTATAATATTTGGATAACATAGGAAGAAAACTCGCTTCAGAGGCTCTCTTTTTATTATACGATGCAGGTCGGCTTGCTCAAATAGACCGATACGCTTACAGGAAACAATCCACCAATTCCTTCAGTGAGCTCAGATGGATATAGCTTTTTGTAAGACTCGGGACTTTACAACACATTCGCGGACCAATTGGAATGATAAAGGGAAGCGGATCGAGCAGCTACTAAGTTAGAAAGGAAAAAGCCTCATTCCAACCTATCCACAGAAAATGTTAGCTCGAACTCGAGTTGGAGCTTTCTACAACTCCATCTACGACAGCCCTTTATAGCTATAGCACAGCTTTTCCTCCGCTAGAGGTGTGAGATAGAGGGTAGAACCTGTTGCTTTCCTTTCATGCGCGGATTCTCGGAGATGCATGTAACTGTGTTGATTCATGGATGAAATCTCTGTTCAAAGAAAAGCTACAAGCAAACGAAGGCTCAAAAGGTAATCTTTGCTTGCTGTTGGGATACTAGTCACTAGCGTGTGGTGCCTCCCTCTTCTTCTCTTTGCTGGGAGTCCATCCCCTAGCTTAGAAAGAAAAGAGGGAGATTGGGGAAACCCGGTGGTCTGGTATATAAATATAAAAAGACTTCTTTCTTCAGGAAAGGCGGAGAATCCTTTACCCTTGGCGAAAGTCCCTCATCGTGTGAAAGTCTTGGCCCTGCCAATGCCGCGAGTCAAGCTCTTTCGGATAGTGATCTTGAGCTTCCTATGATCCAGATCCTTCAGATGGATGAGATCGCTTGCCTACGCTATCGGGTACAGCGAGATCACGTTTCAGCTTGTTAGTCTGCTATGAGTGGCGCATAAGCTTTGGTCAGTTTAGTTTGATTGCAGGCCCCTATAAATTGGCACTCGAGCGCACTGAGACTGTAGAAGGGAACGAGCCCTAAACGAGATAGGGCTGGACTGATTGCCTTAAACGAAATAGGGGGGAGAAGGACAAAAGTGACTGATTTGACTTGATGACCTAGTATGATCATGAACTAGAATTAGAATATGGTAGTTATACGTGATAATAGATTGTTATTCCGGTTCCGGATTATTAACCTATTCAAGATGGAATTCATTTAATTAAACTAAACCACTAGACGAGGGGGAAGGCCCCCACCATATCGATCAGATCCCCCCTCTGTACCTACTGAAGCCAACGACTAATAAGGGGGAGGGAGATCGCTCGCGCCCAAGAATAATGGTTGCCGAGCGGTTGCTGAGCCTAGAAGATGGTCTAGCCCTAGGGACTGCTGCTTTAAGATAAGATATTGGCGCTTGCTTCTTTTGATTAGACAGCTGCAGAAGCGGAATCAGCAGTAAAGTAAACAGCCGAAGCCGAGCCAGAGCCCTTAGTTGCAGGCAGTCATAGTGTCCCCTGAGGAAAGGAATAAAGAGGATCCGGGCGTCATGGGAGAGATCCCAGCGCTGTTCGATCTCTGAAGCATCCGTATAGGGTGGGTAGGTTTAAGGGCTCGAAAGGTTGGCTCAAAGCAAAGGGTGGATTCGATACAAGTATCGGATCGGTAGCGTAACTTAAAGAGAAAGCCTTTTATCTATCCTGCCCTATCCTGTTTAAGGCCCCCCTTATTTATCTCATTCAGGCTAAAGCGGAATTAGTTTCAGCTGACGAATCTGTTGATGTTGAAGAAAAAGCAGAATCGGCAAAATCTACATTAGCTGCTGAAGCCGAATCGGACTCAGAAGTAGGAGACGGGCTCGAAGGTCTGCTGAGCTGAGTGCGGGAAAGGCGGGCGTACGAATCGGGAGTAGGGAATTAATTCACCGATAATATGGTAGTGTAGTCCGGAACTTCACTGTGAGATACGGTACGGAATTAGAATTCTGTTCCAGTTCGACTAAAAATACGCTATCTTGTCCTCTCCGGGTTAGGGAAGGACCTGACTGCTTTGGTATGAAATTGCTTGCTGCCCTCGGACTATTGGTCGAGCATCTCCGAACGTGCCTATATAGAATACCAGGTCATCAAGTCAAATCATAATCTAATGGTCAGGTGCTTGTTTCCTGCGCCACTGCCAAAGCATCTCACTCAAGTTCTTCTTCCGCTGATTCGGATTATTCTGATGCGAATTCTCGTATCGCCCCCCTAGAAGACAAATAAATAAGTGCTATCGACTTTCGCTAACGTGAGCCCAGAAAAGGCATTACCAGAGGCCCTTAGACAAATAGGGCCGCTTCGCCCAGAAGCTGCAGAGTCGAACCCGAACGAATGAATAGGATTCGCTACCCGATTAGTGATCCCGACCCCCCTTACCACGCAGCTTCCTCCCGCTGTGACACCTACTTTGGTCGAACCCGCTATTCCCATAGCAGCGAGCGCCTAAACTACCCTTGTACCAGACATTCTTTTGGACATAATTAGGTAAATAGTCACTTGAGTGAAGCGAAAGAGAGAAAGTTGGTATCAGACTTTCTATGTGGCCCGCTCAGTTCCTCAACAAGCTGGATGAGGTCCACATCTGAAGCGGGAACTCTTCGCTACCATCCTCTTATTAATATTTAAGAATAGAAATCCTTAGCAGAAGGACTAACTAAGAAAGAAGCTACCTTCTTCTTTATTTAGTTAAGAAGCCCGCTTTCACTGTGTGGGGGAAGGAAAGAAGTAAAGAACGAATTCTTACTCGTACCTTGTAATAAGATCACTCCATGCTGCATTCAAAGATCAAAGAAAACAAGAGATGGCATTTCGAGAGAAAAACTGTGGATTGAGAGGGGGAACTAGCGACCACCTTTGATTTGCAAGAAGGACGCTCGAGAGACCACCGAAGGGCGTTTAGCGCGAGCTTCCCCTTCCCAACGGAAAGGCCAGAAAGTCTCCACAGGGAGGGAAGGTTTTTCTTTTTTATAGGACGATTTGTCCAAAACAGACCTTGCGACCGCTTCTAAGCGACGTTTAATATCATTATAATAAAGCAGAAGTTTGGCATTATCAGCGGAACGGATGACGGAGACACTCGAATCAGACGCAGTGGCAATCTATTCATTGGCATAGGCTGAGGATACTGCCATCGGATGTTTTTCCTTACGACCAGGAACAAGTAAACTTCCCTCGGGAGCAGGTAGAAGAGCTCGAGCAGCAGATTGGCGTGTTTGCCTCAGGAACTTTTACTTCAGAAACGCCGCCATCTTTCTTAGCAGCGGGGGAATTGGCGCAACTCGGCACGGCAACAGACTTGAATAAAGGGCCCTCAGGCAAATAGCAGGCTTGGAAAGAGTTGAGGCGCGAGTCAGAACTGCCACCAGTCATGGTACATTACTAGTGATGTGGGCTTATAGTCGTTCGGCTGAATTTTCCATTTCACATCAGAGAGATTTTAGTAATGATCCCAAGCGGTGCGAATATCCTGGAAGGGCAGAAAAGCCTTGCGTACCAAAGAATTGAAACTACTACCGGGAAAGGATCGGGCAGAAGGTAGAAAGGCTAAGACAAAGCCGCTTCCTAAGTCACTCAGGTATGGCTTTGGTTTAGTAAATTGACTCCATCTTCACCAGTAGCCAAGGTAGGCATAATCCGCGTGAGCTCTTTAAAGTCTTTCGTGCCTCACCTCACTGGTGCTCTTCGCAAGATCTTTTTTAAAGCAACAAGAACTCTTTCCTTATGATACGTTCTGCCGTATGGGCTTTCCCCAAGGTGTAATAAGTCTTATCTAGCTAGATCCTAAGATCTCGATCCACGGCTTAGTAATCCGCAGACGCTTCATACGAAGCCGAATCCGCTGAATCAGGAGAATCCACTGATCCAGGTAGGTGAGTTGGTATATAACCAAAGAATAAAGGAAGAGCAGAGGGAAAACTCGACCAGAAGACCAGCTAACCTAAGCGCCCACGAAGAGAGATTTCGAATACTGAACTAAGTAGGTAGTAGGCCTTCAACCTACTTTGGGATCCTTTATCACAGTATCCTCAAAGCCGCCCTCTTTTCGAGAACATTACCTCAACTCGTCATTGGTATTGAGAGTACATATATACTCTCTGACCCGGGCGTCGGGTTAAAGAAAGGGTGTGCTACCGAGGGTTTACAGGGTGAGCGTAAGCGAACTAAAGGGACTAGATCAGTCGACCGTAAGGGAGAAGGTGGTCGTAGAGAAGGCGAACTCCAGTACGTAGACCAGCTGTGAGTGATCACGCACAATAGAGAATGATGGATCAGCGGACCGATTGATTGACCGAGATGTGATGCTCACTAATCGACCATGCAAAAATATCCAAGCTCCTTTACAAGGGCGTTTAGCACCTTTCTCTGAACGCAGATCCAAAGGTAACCGAGGGCACGAGGTTTGTAGGAAGAGGAGTGGTCTAGGAAGGAAGTGGGATGTGAGATAAAGTCTTACGATCCAACTATTTGTGGTACCCCTAAGATCCTTGGCGCAGAGGAGTCTTCATCTTGGCATCCATCGCAACTCCCCATCCCATGCTGGTAAGTTTCGGGTCGCTATGATCACAAATCGGTTCCAACATGCGCATATAAAAAAAGTCTTGAGGTCTTTGAAGATATGCGTAGAAAGACTGGGCCAGGGAGCAGCATGTAGTTGAGCCGAAATAGGAGTAGAGGAGGGCGCACCAGACGTTGTTTTGGTTTCCATAGCGGGTGATGAAGCTACTATCACCGGTAAGTTGCGTCGGACCAGTTGCAGGTCGACCCGGTGGCGCATCGATGTCTTGAGCGACTGAGAGCCTTGATCCAACGCCAGGTGCAGTCGCAATCCGCAGATCAATCGAAGGTCGCGCAACCGCCAATAGAGACATTGCTCTACGACTCCTTAGTGGTCTGCGAAAGGCAGGCAAAAGAGTAAGTTGCAGCAGTTTCATGCATTCTTCTACTTTCGGCCCTTATCCCACGTCCATTTCATCTAATCCGAAACCCGGAAATGCGTATAACGAAAAACCTTCAAGAGTTGGGGCAAAAGCCAGTCCTGAGAAGTCTTATGCAAGGAATCTTTTGATACCAGCCCCTGATTCCCCTGGCACCTCTCTTCCAGAAAGCAGAAGCTAAGGAAAAGGGGATGACTCTATCTATGGGCCCACTCCATTTCAAAGATGAGTGTGCGTAGAGATGACTTCTGTCAATAGGCAACTGCCACTCTATTATATACGCAACCTAACTCAAGTTGCCGTCGTAGTTGAGGACATAGCTACGAGAGAAGAGGAAGAACGAAGCTTTCCACTTATTAATTTATTCGGAGGTCGGGAGAGCAGCTACTTTTTGACTTTCAACCTACGACCGAAGTCAAGGACTTGACAGGACAGACTGATTGAGAGACAGACCAGGCTACTTTCTATAAAGAAGAGACCTTTTGGATAGGCCCACAGGATAGAAAAGTAGATCGTTCAACTCTAGCTTCTGTTTTCAGGTCCCACATTGAATCTCAAATCGATCTTTGCTACATGCTGCTTAAGACATCGAATTCGAAGAAAGAGAGAGTGAGCAGCTGACTTGCAACCTAGGACCTAGGGGCAGGAAAGATGATATTACCCCAAGACTGACTTTCTCTATGCATTCATTCGTGCACTATCTAAGATACGATTCTCTAGCAACCTATTCTTTCTTGAATATTGATTCATCTTCCCATCCTCTTCTTTCTATCTCCGTAGTCAGTCTGGCTGCATACTCCTTCTGGATGAGTTCTATGGCAAGCTGACGGATTCTGCTACTTCTTCTCTTCCGAAAGAACTTATTCTTCTAAGAGAGGATATTTCAAAGAAAGCACCGGATCTTGCATGAATGTGCACATCCTATTTGTTCACATCTTGAATATGACCCTTTGACATAGACCAATTGCCAGAGATTGGCTAGCATGAGGACAGATAGGCTAAAGAGAGGTTAGCCCTAGCAAGCTCTCCGAGCTGTAAAAAAATCTGCAGGGATAGCAAATTAAAGGGCTGAATCTTTCTTTACCTCTCTTGGGTTGGGATCAAATGAGAGAATGGAATGGGGATACTAAGATGAATAGAATAGGTTCATTCAATAGCAGCACTTAGCTCTCTAGAGAGGGACTACCTTTCATTAACAGAATGTGAGACTAGAGCTTGACCTTTTTTACTCCTCTAAAGGGAGGGCAAGGTGATTTATCATTGACCATTCATTCTGTAACGTTCATAAAGCCCTTCCCCTTCCTCCTACAGTTTAGGAAGATAGCCCTAAACTCAGTTACTTTTCAAAGACACAGCTTAACCACACTAAATCAGTCTAATGGGATGGGATCTAGAGGCGATCTATATAGAGATCGGTGAAACGAGCCCATTAGGGATCACCTGTGCGCTATCAATAAAAAGGAATACCAGGGTGCCGTTAAGGTAGCTCACCCGGCTCTTAAATAGAAATCCCTGCAGTTCAGTCACCCGGGGCTAATTCACTCTTCTTTCAGCTCAGCTCTTGTGAAATGGTCTCTGTGGTTCGCTTTCCCTTCCTTTCTTATGGTAGCTTGGCCTGGTAGCATGTTTGCTAGTCTTCTCGGAAAAGGAGCTCTACTAGGCTTGACCGTGGGAAATTGCTTTATCAAAGACTCGATTCCAGCTTGGATTAAGTTAGATGTACAGGCTACTGGCGAAATTCCACATAAGGGACTACGATCCACCAGAATAGGTTTTGTATGCTATTGAAATGAAACATCCTCAACTCTGTTTGAAAACCCTTTTTGTTACTTTGGCCAACAAAAGCACTTAAGATATCTTAGGCTCATGTCGGAATGAGGTGCCCTTATTTTGCTAAATTTAGGTTCCCTCGCATCAAGAGGCTTTCTTATATGAAGATCATGACAATTCCTATTAGGCTAGCCCAGGTGAGGGGTATTAATGCTTTTTTCTTCGGCTAGGTTCGTTATCAGTACTTGTTTTAGAGCTCGTCCCAAGGGCCGCCTCTCAATGTCAGGTCCTCTGCCTACTTTCATACTAGCCCGCCCTTCCGATTATTCAAATTACTTGTGTGCGTCTTCCTTAATAGTATGCCTCTTACTGCTTGAGAAGAAGAGGAAGCCCAGGAAGATCTAAACTTGTTAACAGAATCTGTAGCGGGCAAAGGAGTAAGATCGAATCCACCTTTCTTCTTTCCTACGCCCAAGTGAGTGGTTATGCTTTCATCTG